TCTCATGATTATTCATTGTTAATAACGCTAATAAACGAAAATTTTTAGTAATTCTTTTTGACCTTTCTTTACCCCATAGAGATATTGAATAGAAAGGGGTAGTTTTTTTACCACTGTAATTTTGAAAATGAACATTTAAATGTCCTTCAAAAGTAAGTAAATAAATTCGAAACATATAAAATGCGGTTAATCCCGCTGTAAACCAAGGTATTATTGCGAAAATTGGTGAATACAACCAAGTATCATTAAGAATTTCATCTTTGGACCAAAAACAAGCAAGAGGCGGAATACCACAAAGAGAAAGTGTACCTACCAAAAAGGCTTTTTTGGTAATTGGAACATGCTTTGTTAAACCTCCCATAAAAACCATATTCTGACTTTTATTTGGAGAATATCCAACAAGAGTTTCCATTGAATGAATAACGGATCCGGATCCTAAAAACAACAACGCTTTCGAATAAGCATGAGTAATCAAATGAAATAAAGCACTTCGATAAGACCCCATACCCAGAGCTAACATCATATAACCTAATTGAGACATTGTGGAATAGGCTAAACCTCTCTTAATGTCTTTTTGAGCTAGGGCAAAAGTAGCTCCGAATAATATTGTTATTATTCCTACCAAAGAGATGAAATTCATTATGTGAGGTATGACTATGAAAAGAGGAATAAGCCGAGCTACAAGAAAAATGCCCGCGGCTACCATAGTAGCAGCATGTATAAGAGCCGAAATAGGAGTAGGCCCCTCCATGGCATCCGGCAACCATACATGAAGGGGAAATTGTGCCGATTTAGCAACCGCACCGGCAAATAAAAGACCGGCACACAAAGTAACAAATAAAAAATTGACTTCATTATTATTATTAGAAATCAAGTTATTGAATATTTTGAATAAATCTCGAAATTCGAAACTACCTGTTATCCAATAAAAACCTAAAATTCCCAATAATAAACCAAAATCCCCAACACGATTAGTTACAAATGCCTTTTGGCAAGCATTTGCCGCAACAGGCCGTGTGAACCAAAACCCTATTAATAGATACGAACACATTCCGACCAATTCCCAAAAAATATAAATTTGTATCAAATTAGAACTAGTAACTAATCCTAACATAGAAGTACTGAAAAAACTCATATAAGCAAAAAATCTTAAATATCCTTGATCATAAGACATATAATTATCACTATAAACAAGAACCATAATTCCAATAGTAGTGATTAATATTGACATAATAGAAGTAAGTGGGTCGATCAAGTAACCGAATTCTAAAGAAAAATCATTATTGATGGTCCAAGACCATACATATTGATAGATAGAACTGCCATAAATTTGTTGAATAGACAGATTGATCGAAAAAGTAATGACTATACTTAACAATAAAACACTTTGAAAAGCCCACATACGGCGAAGGCTTTTTGTTGCCGATGGAAAAAGAATAAGTCCCACTCCTATTAACATAGGAACTGGAAGTGGAAGAAAAGGTATTATCCACGCATATTGATATGTCTGTTCCATAAAAAAAGTTTTTTTCTTAATTAATTATTTCCGATTTACGAGATCCTACCCCCTTTCCATTTCAAAAGGAGTCAATAAAAAAAATAAAGAGATGTACTAACTTAAATAGAATTTTCGAATTTTATATATTCTTACTTATTCTGAGTCTTTCCAAAATCCTTCAAATATTCAAATAAAGAAAGTTACAGTTGGGCAACTGATATGACCAACTTGCTCATAAAGCGAATATTTAGTTATTAACTAGGATTTTTTTTAATACCAAAAATGAAATTTATTCATTAGTATTAGATCACTTTAGATTCATAAAGTAAGGATAAAAAATTACATTAAAACATTAAAAAGAGTACTTGATTATGATATGAATCAATATGATTCATAGGATTAACAAAGGTAAAAGGTTGTACTAATGCAATAAGAACTTGCTTTTTTGTTAGTTTATTCCAAATCATTAACGGGTTTCATTATCAAATTTTTTGATTCTTTTCCATTTTTCTAAAAAATATTTATAGGAAACGCTATAATATCTGACATTTTTTCTAAGATTTATTAGATAAGATCTATTTTTCTATTTTTTGATTATTGAAAGGAAAGGGCTTAAAAAAAATTACTAAGATTTCTTTTCTCAAATCATGTATCTTTTAACAGATTAATTCATTTAATGACTAGTTTTATTCGAATTTAAAAATGTAATTGGGAGGGGAGTAGTCTTTCCTCAAGTTTGACCAATTAATAGAAAATTAAAAAAATGACAGTTTTCTTTAGTCAATGGGAATGGGATTCTTAAAAAATTTGGTGTATTTTATTCTGTATAACTGAAATGTCGAATACAAAAATGGACAGAGTTCTAAATAAATAGAAGGTCTTTTTTAAATTATTTGTTCCACTAAATTATCTTTCTATAGTACAACAGCGAATTCTAGAGATATGGATGTGAATCATAAAGAACAAGCAAATAAAGATACTAATCAATAAAACGAGTCTTTC